TCTTATTTTAGTGTGTTCTTCCGGAGGAGCACGAATGCAAGAAGGAAGTTTAAGTTTGATGCAAATGGCTAAAATTTCTTCGGTTTTATGTGATTATCAATCAAGTAAAAAGTTATTCTATATATCAATTCTTACATCTCCTACTACCGGTGGGGTGACAGCTAGTTTTGGTATGTTGGGGGATATCATTATTGCCGAACCCTATGCCTATATTGCATTTGCGGGTAAAAGAGTAATTGAACAAACATTGAAAAAAGCCGTGCCTGAAGGTTCACAAGCGGCTGAATCTTTATTACGTAAAGGCTTATTGGATGCAATTGTACCACGTAATCCTTTAAAAGGTGTGGTGAGTGAGTTATTTCAACTCCATGCTTTTTTTCCTTTGAACAAAAATTAAATCAAATAGAACAGTTAGTTTATCAGAATTAAACAAAAACCCTGAAAAATTCATTTTTCTTTCGAATCATTTTTTTATCGAGATTCTTGTTTACTACTCAGTAAACCTCTATCAACAAGATAAAAAGTCAATTTTTGCTTTCGGGAAATTCAAATTAGACTAGACAAATAAAACAAAGTTCATGTTACTCTCTTGCTTGCATATGTATAGATAATTCAAATAGAGATATAGGCAGATCTATAGAGAGTCTTCCATCTTTTTGCATTTCCCACAAATTCCCTGTTGTTGGATCAGATTCTAATAAATTTTGTAGAAATTTTTAATGGAATAAAAATTTTTTTTATTAATGACTATTAGAAGAAAAAAAGAACAAAAAGAATAATAAATCTAACAAGGGGATTATGATTATGATACATCTATTTTATTTTGAAAGATTAAGAAGTCCATTTAGCTAGTTTGGCGTTTCTTGTACCTATTTTTTTATTCTATTTCTATTAGGTTTTATTCTATATATTTCTATTAGGTTGTATATTAGTATTAGATATCTATTTACTTAAAGATACTTAGTTTAATTATATAATATATATAATAGAAATAATAAAAATACAAGATATTCTAAGATATCTTTCGAATTCAGAATATAACAATAACAGGTACAAATATTAAATTGAGGTACCCATTTTATGACAACTTTCAATAACTTACCCTCTATTTTTGTGCCTTTAGTAGGCCTAGTCTTTCCCGCACTTGCAATGGCTTCTTTATTTCTTCATATTCAAAAAAATAAGATTTTTTAGATCGGATGAGACCTAATCGTATCACTTCTTTTTTATTTTAAAATAAAAACTTCGATTCGATAAGACCCATTTGGTAGAATATTGTATAACACATAGATTCCTACAAACATAACGAAAAAAAAAGCTCTTATGCATGTAAACGTATAATATGGGTAAATAAATTTGCGCTCTTTTGAAAAATGGATCATCGTCGGTCCGATGTATGCAATTCAAGTCAATGTATTTATTTGTATGTATAATGTATTTATTTGTATGTATATAGTTATAGGGGATCATATAAAGGAAGGAGATTTTATTTTTTTAGATATAAACAATTCTATGAATTACTCCTAAGGTAAAGATTCACAACAAAATAGTTGATGAGAGTTACTTTGAAAACAAAAAAAAGGAAAGTCATATTTTCTCAATTCCAAAAAATTGTATAATTGGATCTAATATATATGAGTTGGCGATCAGAATCTATATGGATAGAATTTATAACGGGGTCTCGAAAAAAAAGTAATTTCTGCTGGGCCTTTATCCTATTTTTAGGTTCATTAGGATTCTTATTGGTTGGAACTTCCAGTTATCTTGGTAGAAATTTTATATCGTTATTTGCGTCTCAGCAAATCATTTTTTTTCCACAAGGGATTGTGATGTCTTTCTATGGGATCGCAGGTCTTTTTATTAGTTGCTATTTGTGGTGCACTATTTTGTGGAATGTGGGTAGTGGTTATGATCTTTTCGACCGAAAAGAAGGAATAGTGCGTATTTTTCGTTGGGGATTTCCTGGAAAAAGTCGTCGCATCTTTTTACGATTCCTTATGAAAGATATTCAGTCCATCAGAATAGAAGTTAAAGAGGGTGTTTCTGCTCGACGTGTCCTTTATATGGAAATTCGAGGTCAAGGGGCTATTCCTTTAATTCGTACTGATGAGAATTTTACTATACGAGAAATTGAGCAAAAAGCTGCGGAATTGGCTTACTTCTTGCGTGTACCAATTGAAGTATTTTGAAATGGATTAATTTTAAAAGACTAAATGCTTTGGCAGTAGGAAGAAAAAACGAACGAATTTATTTCTTTTTTTTTCAATTGAACATTCATCTATTCTTTTATGCTCGTTTTTTTTATATATTTGATAGAAAAGAAAGGGAGTTTCTTCGTCTCGAAAATAGAATAATATTTTTTATTTGCAAAATGTGAAAAAAGTTCTTTTAGTATTTATTGCTCGAAAAAAGGGGGAATAACATCCTGGAAATCCATTTTTTTCTTGATTCAAATTGGAAGTGTATTCTGAGTCTATTTCTGTATTCTTTCTAGATTCAAAGGAAAGACTAAGTATTGTATTGAATCAAAAGAAAAAGAGAAAATGGATTCATAGGCTCAATACATTCTATTCGAATTAGAATATAAACTCACGCTCGATAGAAATATTAGATCTAATAGAATCAACAAATGCGGTAGGTTCATTAACAATTCACAGATTCAAAATGGCAAAAAAGAAAGCATTCATTCCTTTTTTTTATTTTACATCCATAGTCTTTTTGCCCTGGTTGATCTCTCTCTGCTGTAATAAAAGTTTGAAAACTTGGATTACTAATTGGTGGAATACTAGACAATGCGAAATTTTTTTGAATGATATTCAAGAAAAAAGCGTTCTAGAAAAATTCATACAATTAGAGGAACTATTCGAGCTGGCTGAAATGATAAAGGAATACCCAGAAACCGATTTACAACAATTTCGTCTAGGAATCCACAAAGAAACGATCCAATTCATCAAGATACACAATGAGTCTCGTATCCATACAATCTTGGACTTCTCGACAAATCTAATATCTTTCGTTATTCTAAGTGGTTATTCCTTTTTGGGTAAAGAAAAGCTTTTTATTCTGAATTCGTGGGTTCAAGAATTCCTATATAATTTAAGTGATACAATTAAAGCTTTTTTGATTCTTTTATTAACTGATTTATGTATCGGATTCCATTCGCCTCACGGTTGGGAATTAATGATTGGTTATATTTACAAAGATTTTGGGTTTGCTCATTATGAGCAAATTTTATCCGGTCTAGTTTCTACCTTTCCAGTCATTCTTGATACAATTTTTAAATATTGGATCTTTCGTTATTTAAATCGTGTATCTCCGTCACTTGTAGTGATTTATCATGCAATAAATGACTAAAAAATGATTCACTGATCCAATTCTAATCTTTCTTACCTTATACATAATAACCAAATCAAAGTCGTATTTACTTTACTCTTTTTATCCATGAAGGATTCCTTGTATATTTCAACAAAAAATTTTTATTTTTTCAGTAAATTAAATAGCAGAATTGTGGCTAGGGAAGTATATTATCGACCCACCTAACTTTATTGTAGAAATTTTCGGGATAAATGATTGGACCATGCAAACTAGAAATACCCTTTCTTGGATAAGGGAAGAGATTACTCGCTCCATATCTGTCTCACTCATGATATATATAATAACTTGGGCATCCATTTCAAGTGCGTATCCGATTTTTGCCCAGCAGAATTATGAAAATCCACGAGAGGCAACTGGGCGTATTGTATGTGCCAATTGCCATTTAGCTAGTAAGCCCGTGGATATTGAGGTTCCACAAGCGATACTTCCTGATACTGTATTTGAAGCTGTTGTTAAAATTCCTTATGATATGCAACTAAAACAAGTTCTAGCTAATGGTAAAAAGGGAGCTTTGAATGTGGGAGCTGTTCTTATTTTACCGGAGGGGTTTGAATTAGCCCCCCCCGATCGTATTTCACCCGAGATGAAAGAAAAGATAGGAAATCTATCTTTTCAGAATTATCGCCCCAATAAAAAAAATATTCTTGTGATAGGTCCTGTTCCTGGTAAAAAATATAGTGAAATAACCTTTCCTATTCTTGCCCCAGACCCTGCTACTAATAAGGATGTTCACTTCTTAAAATATCCTATATACGTAGGTGGAAACAGGGGAAGGGGTCAGATTTATCCTGATGGTAGCAAAAGTAACAATACAGTTTATAATGCTACGGCAGGAGGGCTAATAAGCAAAATTTTACGAAAAGAAAAAGGGGGATACGAAATAACCATAGTGGATGCATCGAATGGACGCCAAGCGATTGATATTATCCCTCGAGGCCTAGAACTTCTTGTTTCAGAGGGCGAATCCATTAAACTCGATCAACCATTAACGAGTAATCCTAATGTGGGTGGATTTGGTCAGGGGGATGCGGAAATAGTACTTCAAGATCCATTACGTGTCCAAGGCCTTTTGTTCTTCTTAGGATCGGTTGTTTTGTCACAAATATTTTTGGTTCTTAAAAAGAAACAGTTTGAGAAGGTTCAATTATCCGAAATGAATTTTTAGATCTGTCTATTTAGCTTTATCAAATTCGTAAAAAAGAACAAAAAATATTATGAAAAGCCTTTTACCTCTCTTTAGATTTTCTATTACTTTTCGACCTGGTGTCAGGAATTACTTGTATCATAGTCCTAATCCTAGTATGTATATTGAGAAGAATTCACTTTACCCCCTTTTCTTGATTTTTCAATACAAATTTTTAAAATGGGAAGGGGTGTGATGTAACTCTGTCGTTATTGACCAATTGAAATTGATAGTAATGTAGCAATAATCAAGAGTTTTTTTCTATTAGAATGGAAAAATTTGACTAGATACTAAAAAAAAATAAGGAAGGCAAGTGCAGAAAAAAGGGGAACCATAAATCGGCGAAATAACAAATTTTAGGGACTATAGGGAGTATTATTTGTCTTGCTAGTCTTCGACACAAGAAAAGGATGTCTAAAATTACTTTTCTTGTGTCGATCTT